ATCCGAAACTAGGATCGAAACTATTTCTTCTTTTTGATAAAGAATAGCACAGAACCTAGGGAATCATGCATAGAGATTATATTATTGAATTATGAAATAGCTCGTGCATTTCGTAATAGATGGAGGTTATTGCTCTATAGCAAATAATTACTAGTTCGTAGTTCCAGATATCTCGATTCATCCTTCTTCTGCTTCTGCTCCTACCAATGATTCATCTCTGAACCCATTCTTTCCCTCTTTTATGGTTGTATAGAAAAAAGTGCTAAATCCTTTAGGAGAACTCAAAGTCATCATCTTTTAATAAAACCCCTTTCTACATCTCCGTAGCTCAAAATAGGATCAATTAATTGATTAGCAGCCTGTATATTAACCCGTATGTCATATTATTGTGAGCTATCAATATATTTGGATGTCTTCCCTAAAATTAGAAAGTCCAACAAAATATTGGAGAATAATCATATGGGAGATCATGGATCAGAAACATAGTTTTATTCTAGATATGTATATGCTCAAACCAATCAAAAAGATTGGAAAGTTATGATATAACTATGTATCTCTCTTTATTGTTTGGAATCTAGCTGCTCCGATTCTTCCCATCGTGAGCAAAAATTGAAAGATATTCCTTGTCCGATAACGCATGTGACTATTTTATTATTCTCTTTCGGAGCAGTGGGATCTGAACCCACGACCTCCATCACCCCAAGATGGCACGCTACCAAGCTGCGCCATGCTCCGTTATAATCATAAACCAACATAAAATTGATTCAAATGTAAATGCCCGAACTTATATTTTATTTGGACGTTATATTCACAGATTACTCCCTCTGCTAGACACGTTCCATAACATTGACGATCTGGTGTAAATAAGCTAGTATGGTCCCTACGAAGCCGCCATGGTGAAATTGGTAGACACGCTGCTCTTAGGAAGCAGTGCGAGAGCATCTCGGTTCAAATCCGAGTGGCGGCATTTTGAAAATAAGATCCCCTCAATAACTTCTTCCTATGTAGCAATATCTGTTCAATCTATTTCCATTGTGATAAATAAAACTTATCTTTCCATCATAGATCTCATTTGGAAATAAAATGAATAAATGGGTTGAATATGATATTCATAACTTTAGAACATATATTGGCTCACATCTCTTTTTCTCTCATTTTGGTTGTAACTCTCATTTATTGGGGAACCTTAGTTTATCGAATTGAAGGACTAAGCAGTTCGGGAGGAAAGGGCATGATAGTTACTTTTCTTTGTACAACGGGATTATTAATTACTCGTTGGTTTTATTCGGGACATTTACCGTTGAGTAATTTGTACGAATCATTCATGTTCCTTTCCTGGAGTTCATCCGTGCTCCATATAGTTCTAGAAATACGGAGCCAAGATGATCGGTGGTTAGGTGCAATTACTGCGCCGAGTGCTATGTTAACTCATGGTTTTGCTACTTTAGGTCTTCCGGAGGAAATGCAACGATCCGGAATGTTAGTACCCGCGCTACAATCTCATTGGTCAATGATGCATGTAAGTATGATATTGTTTAGCTATGTAACCCTTTTATGTGGATCCCTAGCATCAATAGCTCTTCTAGTTATTATGTCCGGAGTAAATAGACAGGTTCTTCTCGGTGCGATGGACAATTTCTTTTCCCGATCCATTCTTCCCAATGAAAATTTTGATTCACATGAAAAAATCAAAAGTGATTTGCAATACACTTTTGATTTTTCATCAACGAATTATCGTAAATGTCAATTGATCAAACAATTAGATCATTGGAGTTATCGTGCGATTGGTCCCGGTTTTTCTCTTTCAACCATAGGTACTCTTTCTGGAGCAATATGGGCCAATGAAGCATGGGGATCTTATTGGAGCTGGGATCCAAAAGAGACTTGGGCATTAATTACTTGGACCATATTCGCAATTTATCTGCATACTAGAATGAATAAGGGTTGGCAGGGTAAGGAACCGGCAATTGTGGCTTCTTTAGGATTTTCTATAGTTTGGATCCGTTATTTGGGGGTCGATCTATTAGGAATAGGGTTACACAGCTATGGATGGTTGATCTAACATAGAACCATAAATGGACCGAATTCCCGGAGGGAAAAAAGAATAGATTCGATCCAGTTCCTTTATGTAATTGATAAGTGACATCAATAACTGGTCCAAGTTATTTCAAAGATTTATTATAGAATGATGGAATCATTACTTGAAATAACTTGAACTATATTAGAAAAAAAAAAAAAGAGAAAGAATTGAATTGTTTATTTGCTCCATTTCATTCCATTAATCTCTCAAGTGCCGTACCAATTGATCCATGATAGATCGTTTGAAAAAGGATCCATTGGGACCTGTATCTGCCATGGAACCAAAAATTACAAAACCCATACGGGATACTGAACACTATCCTCCCTTTCCAATTCCGTTGACCCAGAGAAACTGGAGCTGCATAGACGATTTTAACCGCTCCTATCATTACCAACCACAGCGAAAATAAATATAAAATGAGCATGAGGTAGCAATTCCATGTTCGGATTAACCCATACCCTCTAATTTAAACAAGTATGTAAGGGAAAAATTGGCGATTTGATTGCATAAGTGATGAAGAACCCTAATAATAATATTATTTTTAGTATTACGGGATAATAGTTCTTATCCAATATTTATGAATCTAATGTTGGTTCATAAGATCCCTGGAGACCCATACTTCTCGCTCCGATTAGGGGAAAGATAGAACCACCTGCAGTGTACAAAATGAACTTTGTGGCCAAATATACACGTCTTTCCCCCCCCCCCCTCCGCACGGATAGAAGTGGGTGAAGGGAAATTGCAGTTCCCGCATAGGAAAGAAAACTAGAATATCTCGAGAAGCAAATGATCCTAATTGGTCACTGTACATTGTTAAAATGAATTAGTAAATGAAAAAAAAAAAAATCGAGGATTTTGAGTAACTAGCCAAGCAACTGAAATGTCCAAAGTGGTAAGAAATTCCGTCAAATAGGTCCAATGGAAAGTCCGTTAATTCCCAGTCTCCAATGAAAATAAATAAGATCTATCCAGTTATAATCTTTCTTTTTTGAATTGGATCAATTCATTATCGAATTGGAAATAGTAACGGACGGAATGTATAGGTAATTAAAAGGAGTTCTAGTAAACAAATACCTAGAGTATACCATCGAATCAGCTCATTCCCTCCCTCTATGGGAGGGGAAATAAAAGCATTAAGGAATCTGCAGATATGGGCGAACTAACAAATATTTTGGATCGAGCTAAGGTAATTCGCTAATTATAGAGATGGAAGAGACTTTCCATCTCTCTCTCCACTGATAAAAACCCATACTCGAGATCTTGGATCAAGTATGATAAAGGTTTTTATCAGTGGAGAAAAAAAAAAATTGAAAATATGAGATGGATTTCACCATTTTTATTGTGCATATTGATTAGTAAGCTAGACCCATACTGCGAGTCGTCTCATGCCATAAATAAACACGTACACTCAAGAAATCTGTCGGACAAGCGGATTCGCACCGCTTACAACCTACGCAGTCTTCTGTTCTTGGAGCAGAAGCAATTTGCTTAGCTTTACATCCTTCCCAAGGTATCATTTCCAATACATCTGTGGGACAAGCTCGTACGCATTGGGTACAACCAATACATGTATCATAAATTTTGACCGAATGTGCCATTGGATCTCCATTAGTTAGTAAAAAGTTTTTTAAATTGATAAGATCATATATAGCCAAATCTTCTAATATATGCCCAATAAAGATGGCTAATAACGGGATATTATGAATATAAAACGAATCGATAATTGTACTATCAATTATGTTTGGAACCAATATGTTAAGGTTCTTTATTTTTTCAATGGAACAAAGATATTTGTCCCATTTCGATCCCTCCAGATCACCCCGAATATGGTCCAATTGTGACAGGTCATTTTCATAATGAGTTTTATATGGATGTATTCATCATGTTTTTGATCGATCATAATACTATATAGATTTCGAGAGATTCTGGTCATATAGAATAGATAAATCTTATGAGATATACCCATGATCTTTTTGGATAGAAATAGATATATTGATTCCTAATCTATAGATCATATATATGATACTCTATCACCATTTCGACAAATGAAATTGATCGATACGAGTCGATTATATGATACGATTGCCAGAACAGTAGCTGATTAAATAACTGCTTCGGCGGCTGCAATAGCTATAACAAAAAAATGTCTCCCTTTACTCGCCGACTATATTCTAAGATAATGAAAAAATGCTACTGGATTTGGATCGACCGCATGCAGTATTGGCAACACATAAGTGCTCTGTTCTGAATCGTGACCAGATAAATACCAATAGATAATGAAGAAAGCACTTCGAACTCGAATAAGTGTATGCTCGATCGAGTCTTCATTCAATTACTGATATCGGTAAACGTCCCGGAACCATATCATCATAATGAAATTCATGACGATCATAGGTCGGGAGTTCATATTCTTCAATCATCGAAAGACAATTTGTGGGACAATACTTGACATAATTTCCATGAAAGATACAAATTCATGGAAAAAAAAAAAAAAGATTCTAAATTCCCAATAGTTTTTCCCAATATATCTTCCAAATTTCCAATCAACAATGGGTAGATTGATCAGACATACATGTATACTCCACAAGCAATACTTTGAAAGAATCCTAAGTGTATTCATCCACGAAATCGTTCTGATGGGGATGGTATCAATTTGTTATAGGGATATTTAATAGTCTAAGTAAATAATTCATGTGATATAATGATTATGCATCATTTGTATACCTGTAGCAGAAATAGATCATATATAAGATCATGTCCCCCTCTACAAAAATATGAGAGAAGGGAGTTTGTGGAAAATATAAGAAGAGAGAGTTTGCGCACCAATATCCGCTATTAAAAGCCCAGGCTATAAAAAATGAGAAGCTATACAACCCAACTCTAGCATAATCACTCTGCTAGAGCTATCCCTTTGGGATACATATTTCCCGATCGATCTTTTCGGCTTACCGTTCCGTTATTGCCTCTGCGAACATAGTAGCTAAATAATTTCATTTTGTTACATAGGGGAGATATTGAACAATTGTTCGATTAGAAACAATTTTATCAATCCTTCCCCCTATGTTAAAAATCTGATAGAGTAGAGGTTCACAGTCAATAACATTTTGACTATCTAGTAATAAGTCGAAGAACACCGTGCATCGATGGATAATGAGAACCCATACTTACCATCAGGGGGTCTTTCTCTGTAGCAAGCATGATCATATTATAAATGAGAAAAAAAGAACGACTAATTGGGATTCGGGATCTCTAAAAATGGGAATTGAAAACTTTCAAATTAACGGGTTTTTAGCCCACGAATACCTAATCGACCGATTAAATCATCGTAACGAAGTTTATCCCTCTTGTAGAGATAAACCAAAAGTTGCTTACGTTTGCCCAAAATTTTCCACAAACCTCTTTGGGAAGAATAGTCTTTTCCATGCAATTGCAGATGTTGGGTAAGTCTTAGGACCCGATTGGTTAAATAAAATACCTGAGATTCAACAGATCCTCTCTGTTTATCAGGAATCAGAGACGAACTAATGGATAAATTCTTGATCATAAAAAAACAAATTTTCCCGGAGTTGAATGGAATTTTTTTTTTTTTTTTTTTTCTCGAGTCAGAAAAAAGAATTAGATCCATTCTTTCATTTTCATGGTCCATATAAGAATTCTGATTCATTCCGACCATTTCTATTGAATAAAAATTGGTCGGATTCTTTCTATCTTCTTGGAGGAATATCTGGTTTTGGACCTATGGCAAAATACGATACGAGAGGTAGAATGTTTTCACATTGATGAAACGAACAGATTGGTTCAATTTTGGCGATATCCTGAAACTCCATTGAATAAATCTATTCTTTCGATGAAAACGTAATTAAAACAAAAAATCTATCAATTGAAAGTTAGGGGATACATACGTATTCTCAACATTGCGGATCGACTCCCATCATTTGTATTGAACCAATATCTATTCATGCAAATAAGATCCTCTAATCGATAACTAGGCCAAAGAAAACGTTTAATTTTTTGTGTTGTATCTGCGCTAAGATGTTGGTCTCTTCCCATGAGTTCTTCGTCATTTTGTATGTCTATTTCTTTTCCATTAGAAAATCCCGCATGATCGTTTTCTGGATCAAACCGATTCAGGATTCTAAATTCTCTGCGACGTTTTGGAAGCAAAATATCTTCTAAATTGAGGGAACTCAAAATGTTTTTTCCATCCCCCATAATTTCCCCGCGTTGCACAGATCCATCATAAAGATTTCCATCCATCCATTCCCGAGCTCTATTTTGAAACTTCAATGAAATACTTATGATTTTATACATCAGGAATTGGTCATTCGGTATGCTTGATAAACGATATGGTTCGGAGACTATTATTTTTTTATCTTCCCATATTTCATTTCCGCTGCTTACCTTTCTCGGAACATCCCCCTGAATAAGATCATCTTCCCGTATTTCATTTTCATTGCTATCCTTCTTCAGAAGAAGGAACATTAGATTCAGGTTAACATTTCGCTCTTGGATATTGGTCCAAAGATATTGGTCTGTATCCTTAATTCCGGACATAACCCTGCAAATATTCGACAGCTTTAATACACTTTCTTCCCCTATAGCTTGTACCGTTTTGTATTGAACAAGAACTTTATGAGTTCGTTGATCTTTTACTTTACCAGTTTGTTTATCTTCTACTTTACCAGTTTGTTTATCTTCTACTTTACCAGTTTGTTTATCTTCTACTTCACCAATTTGTTGGTCTTCTACTTCAACAGTTTGTTGATCTTCTACTTCACCAGTTTGTTGATCTTCTACTTCACCAATTTGTTGGTCTTCTACTTCACCAGTTTGTTGGTCTTCTACTTCACCATATTCATCGTTCCGATTATGCTCTTTTCCTTTTTTGTTCTGAACATATGATCTAGCACCTATTCCTTGTTCCATAACATTTGTTGTTTCCTTCCGTTCTTCTTCCTCCATCTTTTTCCGGTCTCGTTCTTCTCGTAAAAACGATTTTCTTGGTACGGGCTTCGATTTAGTGTCATATATATTATGGATTCCCAAAAGTTCCGGGAATAACCAGAATTTTAGATCTAATCCGGATCCTCTCTTCTCGATTTCCGGAGAATCCATAATGCTAACATTGTCTTTTCGCGCCTCATCAATCCCCTGCTGATTCGTAATAAAATCAGTCTTCTGCCTGTCAATCATTGTTGTATGATTGTAAGTACAAGAACGTATAGCATCGTAAATATCAATAATAGAACGATGACCATTCACGATATTGAAATCGGTACCCTTCCAATCCTCCTCGAGGATATCACGAATCAACTTTTTCCTGAGAATTCCTTCACGATCGGTAATATCTTGATCATTTGGTATATCAGGTTGTACTGGTGGTTCGTTAATATCTGAATCTTTTGCCAAATTGAGAATATCTGAATCTTTTGTCGAATTGAGAATATCCAAATCTTTTGTCGAATCGAGATAACTATATGATAAGAGATCGTATCTGTAACGTTTGTTCATTTTCCGAAGTAGTTTCAAAGAAGGTTCCATCACAGCTGCAAATATAGAATCTTTTTGTTGTTCATAGGGAATTAATCGTTCTTCATAGCACGTACATTGCTTACTGACTCTATTTCTCCATTTCCGTGGGTTTATACTAGACCATATCTGTGGGGATAAATGGTACCGGTCAGAACATTTCAACCATTGTTTCCAGTCATTCTCCTTCAGATCTTGTGGTTTCTCGTGATCCAATATTCTTTGTATATCTAAGAATTCTTTGATCTTATTTTTTATCAAGGGATATGATGTTTGGGCTCGAGATTCTAATAAATACTTTGAATAGGACCTGTTCATTGTCTTTATCTGCCATATCTTGTGAAATACATATGCTTGGGACATTGAGCACATGTTTCGATCAGGACGAATTTCAAAATCTTGTATTTTTTCGTTGATCAAATAGTAGTTGGTAATTTTATCTCTATTTCTTCTTGAAATATCATTATTGAGAATGAATATTCGTCCGTAAATTGTTGCTATATTCCCCGTGGATCGGATCCAAGCGGATCGAATCCAAAATTGAATATTTGACCCGATGAAATGAATAACACTTGGTAAAAGATCTCGGTCATTTTTGATAAAAAGTTTCAAAAATTTCATTGAATAGAAGCTTTTTCGGATTAATTGGACACTTTTATTTCGAAATCGACCAGGTATTCGCCGAATCTGAACCAATCGCTTTTTTAATGTTGATCCCGACATATTAAAACTCCCCTTCGATCCGGTATTAATCTCTGAATCCACCAGAGACATTCTAGTTATAGGAGAGCTATTTATGATCGCGATAGATTCGATCCGTTCCTTCATTGTGGTCGTCCGATCATCTGGATCTTTAACATTAATTGTTCGGGTTCCATATCCAAATTGATCATTAACTTCTGGTGAATCATTTGCACTACCCATAGAGGTAGTCTCACTCAGTAATTTATTTTGTATCCGGTCATTCAGTTCACTCTTGTCTATATATCTAACTCGTGGAACGCGTCCTATTCCTGTAGATCCCATCAATCGTCTCTTCCATTTTTTGAAGATAATAAATTCTCTCCTCAACCCTCTTTTCAATCTTTTGAAAATGAGAAATCCTCTTTTCAATTTTTTGAAGATCAATTTTTTGAAGATAGGTTTCAAAAATTGGGAAAAAGGCCCTAGCTTTGGGTTTGGATCACCATAAGGTACGTCAGTTTCCAATCCAAGGGTCGTTAAATAACTCCAACGCAATCTTTTTTCAAATCGGGGTTTGGATCTATGCCAAGGCTTCAAACGAAAAGGAAATAGAAGCTTTATCTGCATACCATTTTTTTTCCATTTGTCTGGGAATTCTGTTTGGGAAAATTCGGTACCATCAGGAGCGCATCTTATATGCACTTCTCTCCTCATTTCTTCCCAATCTTCGGAAAATTCGGGGACTTGAAATATTAATATACGACCAATATTTTTGGCTATTATAAGCGATGGTAATATTATACGTTTTCTAAGAATTGATTGAGCCACTAATAATAAACCTCTTAAATGGTTCAATTCCGACCACAGTGCACATAAGGACTCAACGATTGTCAGACTGTAGGGGACCGGCTCAAATTCTTTGGATCTCTGGATTTTTTTCCTAATTTCTTTCTTGATTTGTTCTGTATAAACTCTATCAGAATCGGGCGTGTCGTAATAATCTTTAGGATAAGTGGGTATTTCCATTCTTACCAAAAAGAAAAAGGAATGTACATTCGGTTGTATCCCCTTCCATATCATAATTTTACGTCTTTGAGCACGTATGGATCCTACGATTAAGGACCGGCGATAATCTGACTCGGGAAAATAACGTTTCATAACTATTTTTCTTTGCCCAAGACGAAAAGTCAGCGTACTTCTGACCTTTCTTGAACGAACCCTATTCGTTGTGGCTAAAACTGCGGTTAGCTCATCATAGTCGCCCATCATCAAACCAGAGGACCATCGAGGCACATGTTTCCGGATCTCTCTAATTTGGAGAGGTTCTTTTAATAGTATTTCCCTGTAAAGGGTAATAAAATCTTTTGTTTGCGTTGAATCATCCGTAGATACATTTCCACGAAATTTCCGTAGTATTGTCCACTCGTGTTGCGCCAAAGACTCGAAAAGTAAATTCTGTTCCGAAGTAACCTTTTCTTCCGTAGTAAAAAGATAAAGAATCAATTCCCATTTTATGGTACCTGTGGGTGCAACGTTTCTACCGTCGATTCGGCTGTAAATATTTACCAAATAGTTTGTGTAGATTCGTTCATTACATGAAGCAATTTCCGGTACAATATCTATATAGGCTACTCGAAGGGCTATTTCCAACCACAATAAATGTATCAACGAATCATCCTCTTTTGCATAGATCTCTTGAATCTGATCAGAAGGCATTTCCAACAAATCTTTTGGATAGATCAGGTTACCAAAAGAATAATCTATATCCGAAGAATCTATATTCGACAAATATTCTTCAAAGATCTTCCTTGCTTGATTTGGAATTATTCGTTCTGCTAAAAGCCGTTTCGAAATAGGTTCAACTTTTACTCTTTTCGATGATTTAGTGATCGGAATGAGCGAACGAACAGTATCTGTAGGTAAGGGTTCCCAGGGTAGTCGAAAGCTTTCGTGTTCCAATTCCTGCCAATGATGAGAGATATGGTACCCATGCCCAAATGGATCATTTGGTAATCCCTCTTTACGGTCTTTCATAAATACCTCTGTAAAATCCGAAAGATTCGAAATGATCGAATCGTTCAGCATTCGGGGGGACTCAATTTTGTTAATTGTTCCACGGAATGCCCCATTAAGGAATGGATCATACATTTCAGTAAAAGAATCTCCCTCAGAATTGGAGAATTGAACTCTACTTTCCATAACATTTCCAACAGGAGATCCATTGCTTAGAGCTTTCACTCGATCCAAAAATTCATTCCCTAAATAATCTCTTCTTCTTTTAATGGTATGGATCCATCTATGATAAGGATCCTCAGATGAGCAAGAAATACCTGAAAGATATCTATATTTATCGAGCTTTTCCCCAAGAACCAATACACTAGGTAAAAACGTAAAAGAGATTCTTTGTTTTCCATCACTCAAATATGTGCCAAAAAAATATTGAGAGACTTCGGTCCTCACAGGACCTAGTCGAGTAAATGGGCTATTCCCGATATATCGTATTGGCCGATAAGCTCTATTATGATCAAAGAACATAATGGGCCATGGTCGCTTGAACCATGATAATTTTTCTTCCTTCTTAAGTCCTTTAATTTTTTTTGAATCTATAGCCAAAGAGCTATCATCTTCATCTATAGCCAAAGAGCTATCATCTTCATCTATAGCCAAAGAGCTATCATCTATAGCCAAAGAGCTATCATCTTCATCTATAGCCAAAGAGCTATCATCTATAGCCACAGAGATATCATCTATAGCCACAGAGATATCATCTATAGCCACAGAGTGGCTAGTCACAGAGCGATCATTTTTGGCGTCATTATTTCTCTTTTTAAGAAAAGGTGATGGAGCTCTACCTAAATAGAATGAACAATAAGAAAGAAGAAGTAGACTAAAGGTTCGATGGATATAACGTTTTAATATAGTATAATTGATAGGTGAATTACGTTCTATACGGAAAGATACCAATTTTGTCAAAATTATGAATAGAATATGACCACCCAACCAACCGCAAAAACTACTTATCACAAATGATATATTACCGCCGTAACGAAAAAGAAAGAGGTTCACCAGTCTTGTTAATACGGGATTTGCTAAAATAATGGGATTACACAATTGAAGAATTAGACCACTCATAAATAGACTTATAATTTTTGGATTGTTGATCGAATTTATGGGGTGCAGAGATTCAGAACTTGAAGGTTCTTTGTTCATTTTATAAAAACGAAAAAACATGTATGGTACGACCAATAAAGTTATTGCGTGAGGTTTCCACAACGCTGCATAGATGGGCGAATAGTACATGGACAAAAAGACTATTAATTGTCCCGTAATAGAACCACTTATAGCTATTATACCATAGAGAGTTTCTCCCAAAAAGAAAGATCTCATGGAATATATTTTAGAAGGACCAAAAGGCAATGTAGTGAGAAATCCATAATATAGCCCAAATAAAATGATCGGACCTGAGACTTCTATCCATGATGATAATGGATCCCATAGTAGACCAAGTACTCTTATCATATCGAAACTCCTTTTTGATCGAAATAAAAGAATGGGAAATAGGAATAGAATAAATAGATCTGGTATCCCCCATATATATATGGGAGATACAGATAGGAATAGTTATCATTTTATACATCCATAAATTTGATTTAACAGAATAGATTCCAATATCTAACATATTGAAAATAGAAAATCGATTTTGAATAGATATTATAACATCTGGATATATACATATGCTATTAATACAAATATTCTCTGTTATTTTATCTAGGAGTAGGAGTACTGGTATAGAACTCGTTTGTATTTCTGACCAGGGTGGTCCGATCCAAGTTATCTAAATTTTCGTTACGTCGTAGAGGGCGGGTAACCAATTCAAGTACATCTCTCGCATTGGCAAATCCATGAATCTGGGCAAAAGTAAATTCAACTGACCATTTAGTACCAATTCCTCTCGCCCCTAACGGGTTAGCATGAGCCATTCCGGTGATGGCTAAGTCGGGTTGTAGCTCGCGCATACGTCGTATCTGATTCGAATTGTCTGGTTTCTCCACAATTCGTGGTATTGGTATACACATTCTTATACATGTATCTTTTAAAAGTGCTAATTCAGCAGCTTGATACCGTTTATCCATATATGGAATACCAATTTCATAAACGATCATACCACATCTGATTAAGAATCTTGCTAGAGATATTTCTAGGAGATTATCTCCCATGAAAAATACAGATTTCCCGCGTACCAAATCAAGATAATCCTTTAAACTCTCCCATATCCGTTCCTCTCTTTCCTCTAGACTCTGGGTCTCAATACCAAATACAGGACAAATCTTTTCGATCCAAGCACGCGTTCCGTCCGGACCAATAGGAAAAGGAGCTACGATTAATTCACATTTTTTTCGTCTTATCAAAGTTGTTGCTGTACGACTCAAAAATGGGTTAACGCCACAAACATAAACTCCACCACCCAGTGATGGAAGATCGGCATATCTCTGAGCGGGCAACCAACCCGATACCTTGATGAATTGGCGTCTTAATTCTGTATTAAGTTGAGAGACCAAATTCGAAGGTAAAGACCCAAAAAGAACTAAGGGAGGATGATTTGCATATTCTACCAATTTCTTTTCCTTAAGAAGAGGAAAAGGGAATAAATTTGTTTTTGTTCTAGTTTTTTCTGATTCACCAACGGGGAATTCCTGTTCTGGACAACGATGTGCCATTACAGCTAACACAGTATCTTCCCCTTGAGTAAAAGCATAATCCAGTCCATTTGCTCTTGCCACTAAAATTGGTACTCCAATTTCATATTCCAACTTGGGTGCCATACCTTCCAAATCCATTTTTATTATTTCTGTAGTACAAGTGCCTATCCATATGATGACGCTGGGGTCTCTATCTTTTTTTATCCGAATACAAAGCGTTTTCAATTCCCCATAATCGTTCAAATGGGCCGAGATATCCCCTTCTTCTAATTCTGCCATTGCATAGCGGGGTTCTGCAAAAATCATAACTCCAAGTGCATTTTGCAAAAAATAACCACATGTTTTTGTGCCCACTACCAAAAAGAAACTGTCTTCAATCTTTTGATACAACCAGGATACACAGCTAATGGGACAAAAAGTATGATAATTACCCGTTTCACATTCAAAAGTTATAGTTTCATCAATTTTGGCCGGCATAATAGGGAGGGGAAGAATAAATGGCTGGGGATAAATAAGGAAAAGAAATAATGAATAAAAAGGATAATAAGAAGAAAGAATCAAATTTACAACGAATTGTGAATTAATTGTTGATTCTAAATTCTCGTAAACCCAAGTAAATTCTCCTGATTCTTTTTTTTCTGTCCCCCACCACCAATGGGATTTAGATAAAGATCAGAGAGTAAACTGAATAATTCCCGATCTGGAATCTCTTTTGGGACAATACCTTCTGGTTGGGACAATATTTGATCTGCTATATCTAGATAATATTTACACACATAGTTAAGGGATGGTTCAGATCCAACCATTTCAAATAAGGTTTTACCCTTTACTCTGGAAACTCGGATATCCTCGATAATAGGTAATACTTCTATTACGGGCATTGGACAGGCTTCTACATATTTATTGATAAGATCTCTTCTAGATGTACGATTTCCAACCAAGCCTGCTAATCGGAGTGGATGTGTACGAGCTTTTTCCCTTATAGAGGCAGTAATACGATTAGCTGCAAATAATGCATCGAATCCATTATCTGTAATTATTATACAATAATCTGCATAGTTCAATGGAGCGGCAAAACCTCCACAAACCACGTCGCCTAATACATCGAATAATATAATATCATATTCGTAAAATGCATTTAATTCTTTTAACAACTTCACAGTTTCTCCCACCACATATCCTCCACATCCGGCTCCTGCGGGTGGACCCCCTGCTTCCACACAATCCACCCCTCCATAACCCTTGTGAATTACATCTTCGGGCCAAATATCCTCGTAATGATAATCTTTGGATTGTAAAGTATCTATAATTGTAGGTATTAGAAATCCTGTAAGAGTGAAAGTACTATCGTGTTTGGGATCACACCCAATCTGTAACACTTTTTGACCACGTCTTGCTAGGGCGACTGAGATATTACAACTAGTCGTTGATTTACCGATTCCGCCTTTTCCGTAAACTGCTATTTTCACCCGCCAATCCTCCTTTATCTAAATCTAAAAATGATCTCTTTATTTCAAGCTTCTATATAATCGAATTATAACTTTTTAAAGTAAGAAAAGAATTGAATGGTAGTAATAATAATAATAGATCTTATTGTATTTATAGTTCAATAACTCTAGGGTGGGGTGTACACAAAGTTCCAAGAGTTACGGAAAAACCTTATTTAGTTTCTCAATAGTTCATGCATGTTCATGGGTCGGTCCAAAGAACAAGAGTCTTTAACGTCTATCGGATCTAACCCTCTTTTTTCCTCAGTAGCTCAGTGGTAGAGCGGTCGGCTGTTAACTGATTGGTCGTAGGTTCGAATCCTACCTGGGGAGATCCATTTTATTTAAAACCTATTTTATTCAGAATAGGGCTCGCTTTGACCGTTAGGGGTAGGTCAAACATTACTTGTCCTTATATATGCATGCAAAATCGCCACAGGATCAAGATAGAGTCCCAGTAGTCCAGGAAAAGAAAGATGGAAACAACGGTCTCTTCGAAATACTGAAAAGTTCGGAGAAA